TTGATATTATTAGAAATGCCCAAAAAAGATCATATTCGTAAAGCAGAAACATAGACACACTCCTATGAACGGGAAAAATATACCGAATTAGTCAACCCTCGACTTGAAATTCTCAAGTCATTCACAACTGTTTAATCAAAAATACGAATTTTTTTGATCGAACTTTATATTCTAGTTTCCTTTGTTTACTGCAGGACATGTCTCCTTTCAATATTCATCGACTGAAATCCTATTTCCATTACACGTATTTCAATTTGAGTTAGTTATAGTTAGTATAACTAACTATTGTTATTATACAAATTAAGATTATACAAATTCTCTCGTTTTCATCTTACCTAGGATTACCTCGAACTCTCGAAAGAAAAGAAATTTATTTTCTATATATTTTATATAAATGAATATATTCTAATTATTCGAAATTGAAATCCATTTTGAGTATCTTTATATATTTCTATTCTTGTATGAATAGATGTATGAATAGAGGAGGGTTTTCCTCTTTTCTTAGAGAGTTCGAATAGAACAAGTAGTCAGATGTAAGATAATTTCTAGAAATTTCCATCTCATCTCAAAGTTTAGAATAGATCGGTGTTGGTATATTCCTTTTCTTAATATCCAGGCTGAGGAGTTTCTATTGATTGAATAGTTAAAGTGAATACAGAAAGAGAATACTACCCCCCTTTTTTGATGTGGTTTGCTAGGTTTCGGAAAGGTATACAAAGACAAAAGCCTAGTTGACGTTTTTGACAATGTTTACAATGAAACTTACCAAATATAGTTGTTTTTCAAACTTTAGCTTGTACACAAAGAAAGCGGGTCATTCCTATACTAGAGGGGGAGTATCACTAACTTTCTGATTGTGGACAGAAAAGGAGGAAAATTAATATGGAATTCAACTCCGAAGATTCATGAAGCAAATAAGTTTGTTTAGCCACACGATTGGATAAATATCCATTGAGCCCATTAAAATGAATTGAAATGTGTTTTTACTTTCATTTTTATGTTCGGCTTTAAAAGATACTCGTGACCGGGCTTATAGAAATAATTTAGGAATACTTTTTTTGATGAAAAAACTGGTCGGTTACAAGCAACAAACTAGAATGGGTAAATTAAAATTATACAATTTTTTTTATTTTCCTTTTTTAGGGCTCTAGGGCTATACGGACTCGAACCGTAGACTTTCTCGGTAAAACATATCAAACTTTTTATTATCAAAATGATCTGAACTGTTTCAAAGACCCAACATGCAATTTTTTGTGCATTGGGCTCTTTCATTAACTGATATTTCTATCAGTTAGTCCGCCATATTTTTTTTTGATCGAAAAAAAGGAGATGGCTCCATGTGCTCTGAGTCATTATTTTAATTGTGATCCAGGAACACTACCAAAGTGTTTCAAAGGGGGTATCTTGACGTAGGTCTGCCTCTGGCCTAGATTAACCTAAGTTAGATGAAGTCTCTATCGCTCTGCTTAAAAATGAAATATGAAACTTCATACACCTTAAAGTTCATAGGGCGAAAAGATCTTTTTTTGAGGTCCTTGTACTCATTATGCCTAGCATTGAATAGACATTTACCTTATCAATATCTCAAATCAACGATGGGGCCTGTTTGGCACCTAAAAGGGACAAGACTGAACCCCTTGTCAGGCTATTGTTCTCTTGTTCCCTCAAAGTTATGGAGTAAGACATCGATTTCTCAATAAGATAAATTCTTTTGATTGCATGATGGACCCCCCTGAAAAACATTGGCGCGCGTGTAAACGAGGCGCTCTACCTAACTGAGCTATAGCCCTTAGTGCTTGTAATACCTATTTTATTATGTAGATAATTTCTTGTCAAGATGAATATTCCACGATCCAAGATCAAAGTTCTTTGATCTGTTTGCGCGTTATTGCTTATAAGTAATATTCTATTTATAATCCATCGATGGGATGGGTCCCATTTGGTTTTCTTTGTGATGATAAACGGCCTACTTAACTCAGTGGTTAGAGTATCGCTTTCATACGGCGGGAGTCATTGGTTCAAATCCAATAGTAGGTATAACTTATTAGATCCCTCCGACTCTGGTCTCTAATAAGTTTTTATATCCATATGCTTTTATTGCTATTTCTTTTGTATCTTTTATATTTCTTTTTTTTTTTGTTGGATCAAAATAGAATTACGACGGATTTAATTCTGTCGAGTGAATACAATCAAATCAAATAAAAAAATAGACCAAACCTCTTTTGATTATTCGGACACACCAACGAGTTCCGAAATCTCATTGATCGTCTCGACTCGTGTCCTAGCTCGTCGGAGAGCTAGATTTGCCTCAATTTTTTGTCTCTTTCCTTCAGCTTTTCTTAAATTAGCTTCTGCTATTTCAAGAGTTTGCCGGGCTTCTTGTGAATCGATGTCACTACCTTTCTCCGCATCATTTACTAAAACAGTGATCTCATTATTACCTATTCTAGCAAAACCTCCCATCAAAGCCATCGTTAACCATTGGCCGTCAAGACGTATT